CAAACAAAATCCGAAACTGTAACGGGGGTACAAACGTTTTCTTTTCCAATCCCAAAACTACAAAGAAAAACCCTTCTSYAATTTATCAAACAAGACTCTAAATTTAGTATTAGAAAAATTTTTACACATCACCCCCTCATATGCTTATAACTTATACACCCAACATCTCCTAAATATAGCCACATCAACATAAGCTTATGTAGCTTATAAATAAAGCAAAGCACTGAAAATGCTTAGATGGATGATTTCATCCCATAAACAAAAAGGTTTGGTCCTGGCCTTATAATTAGTTAGAGGTAAAATTACACATGCAAAAATCCGTAAGCCAGTGTCAAATCCCCTAAAACTTTACTATTAAGCTTAGGGAGAGGATATCAAGCACATGTAAATAGCTAAAGACATCTTGCCTAGCCACGCCCCCACGGGACTCAGCAGTGATAAAAATTAAGCAATGAACGAAAGTTTGACTAAGTTATACCTCTGAAGGGTTGGTAAATTTCGTGCCAGCCACCGCGGTCATACGATTAACCCAAATTAATTATTATACGGCGTAAAACGTGTCCATAGGAAAAAACAAATAGAATTAAAAACCAACCAATATGTGAAAATTCATCGTTGGGATTAAACTCAGTAACGAAAGTAATTCTAATTAACTTAATACACGATAGCTAAGATCCAAACTGGGATTAGATACCCCACTATGCTTAGCCCTAAACTTCAACTATTAAATAACGAAATAGTTTGCCTGAGAACTACTGGCCACCGCTTAAAACTCAAAGGACTTGGCGGTACTTTATATCCATCTAGAGGAGCCTGTTCTATAATCGATAAACCCCGTTATACCTCACCATCCCTTGCTAATTCAGCCTATATACCGCCATCTTCAGCAAACCTTAAAAAGGAATAAAAGTAAGCAAGAGAATTACCATAAAAACGTTAGGTCAAGGTGTAGCCTATGAGATGGGAAGTAATGGGCTACATTTTCTTAAAAAGAACATTACGATACCCTTATTGAAACATAAGGAAAAAGGAGGATTTAGTAGTAAATTAAGAATAGAGAGCTTAATTGAATAGCGCAATGAAGTACGTACACACCGCCCGTCACCCTCCTCAAATTAAATGATTACAAACATAATATATAATTTAGTAAGCAAGTTTATGAGAGGAGATAAGTCGTAACAAGGTAAGCATACTGGAAAGTGTGCTTGGAATAACCACAGTGTAGCTTAACTTTTATAAAGCATCTGGTCTACACCCAGAAGATTCCAAAAACAATGGACGCTTTGAGCAGTTATTCAGCCCTAACCCAACAAAAATACAACTATTTTAACTAATAAACTAAAACATTTACCAAAAGAAGTATTGGAGAAAGAAACTTTTTTCACAGGAGCTATAGAAAACAGTACCGTAAGGGAAGATAACAAAAACTTAAGCACAAATAAGCAAAGATTAAACCTTGTACCTTTTGCATAATGGATTAACTAGAAAACACCTAACTAAAAGAACTTTAGCTAGAAACCCCGAAACCAAACGAGCTACCTAAAAGCAATTTTAAGAATGCACCCGTCTATGTAGCAAAATAGTGGGATGACTTTTAGGTAGAGGCGAAAAACCTAACGAGCTTGGTGATAGCTGGTTGCCCAACAATGAATCTAAGTTCAACTTTAAGTTTACCAATAAGAACATAAAATCCAAATGTAAACTTAAAATATAACCTAAAGAGGGACAGCTCTTTAGAAATAGGAAAAAACCTTTAAATAGTGAATAAGCCATAACACTCTTACACCATTGTTGGCCTAAAAGCAGCCACCAACAAAGAAAGCGTTCAAGCTCAACACTAAGAACACAATAATACCAAAAATAACAAGCGAATTCCTATATATAAATTGGGCCAATCTATTAATATATAGATGAGACACTGTTAATATGAGTAACAAGAATTCTATTCTCCATGCACAAAACTATAACAACCCGGATAACCATTGTTAGTTAACAACCACAAGGTGATAACTCTATACATTAAAACCCACCTACCACAACATGTTAATCCAACACAGGAGTGCATAATGGAAAGATTAAAAGAAATAAAAGGAACTCGGCAAACACGAACCCCGCCTGTTTACCAAAAACATCACCTCTAGCATATCAAGTATTAGAGGCACTGCCTGCCCAGTGACTAACGTTAAACGGCCGCGGTATCCTGACCGTGCAAAGGTAGCATAATCACTTGTTCCTTAATTAGGGACTAGAATGAATGGCTTGACGAGGGTTCAACTGTCTCTTATTTCCAATCAGTGAAATTGACCCTCCCGTGAAGAGGCGGGAATAAAAAAATAAGACGAGAAGACCCTATGGAGCTTTAATTTCTAACTTAACTTTTAAAATCACATACCTAATGGACCAAAAGACATAAAAACTTAAGTTAAAATTTCGGTTGGGGTGACCTCGGAGAATAAAAAAACCTCCGAATAATTTTAGCCAAGACATACAAGTCCAAGCATTTTAAATTTAATTGACCCAAAACCTTTTTGATCAACGGACCAAGTTACCCTAGGGATAACAGCGCAATCCTATTCAAGAGTCCATATCGACAATTAGGGTTTACGACCTCGATGTTGGATCAGGACATCCCAATGGTGTAGAAGCTATTAATGGTTCGTTTGTTCAACGATTAAAGTCCTACGTGATCTGAGTTCAGACCGGAGTAATCCAGGTCGGTTTCTATCTATTTACGATTTCTCCCAGTACGAAAGGATAAGAGAAATGGAGCCTCCTTACAACAAGCGCTCCTAAACTAATTTATGAAATAATCTCAACATTGTAAGTTCGTAAAACAACTGCCTTAGACATAAGGTATATTAGGGTGGCAGAGTCAGGCAATTGCGTAAGACTTAAAACCTTGTTCCCAGAGGTTCAAATCCTCTCCCTAATAGTGTATTTCTTAAATATCTTAACCCTACTAGTACCTATTCTAATTGCCATAGCATTTCTAACACTAGTAGAACGTAAAGTCTTAGGCTATATACAATTACGAAAAGGACCAAATATCGTAGGACCTTACGGCATCTTACAACCATTTGCAGATGCAATAAAATTATTTATTAAAGAACCCCTACGTCCCCTAGCTACATCAACATCTCTATTTATCATCGCCCCAACATTATCCCTCACCCTGGCCTTCAGCTTATGAATCCCAATACCTATACCCCACCCACTAGTAAACCTAAATCTAGGCGTCTTATTCATTTTAGCTGCATCTAGCTTATCAGTTTACTCCATCCTATGATCAGGATGAGCCTCCAACTCAAAATATTCAATATTCGGAGCACTACGAGCAGTAGCTCAAACAATCTCTTATGAAGTCACTATAGCAATTATTCTACTATCCGTACTCCTAATAAACGGGTCATTCTCTCTTCAATCTCTAATATTCACTCAAGAACCTCTATGACTAATTATCCCAACCTGACCCCTAGGAATAATATGATATATTTCAACCCTAGCAGAAACAAACCGAGCACCATTCGACCTAACAGAAGGAGAATCAGAACTGGTATCAGGGTTTAACGTAGAATATGCCGCAGGACCATTTGCCCTATTCTTCATAGCAGAATATACTAACATTATCCTAATAAATGCTATATCAACAATCGTATTTCTAGGACCATTCAACGACCCAAACAACCCAGAAATATTCACATTAAATTTTATAATCAAAACACTAACACTCACTACACTGTTCCTATGAGTACGAGCATCATATCCACGATTCCGATATGATCAACTAATACACCTTCTATGAAAAAATTTCCTCCCACTAACATTAGCCCTATGTATATGACATATTTCAATTCCAATCTTTATAGCAAGCATTCCCCCTTACACCTAGAAATATGTCTGATAAAAGAGTTACTTTGATAGAGTAAATAATAGAGGTTTAAACCCTCTTATTTCTAGAATAATAGGAATTGAACCTATACCTAAGAATTCAAAATTCTACGTGCTACCTAGACACCCTATTCTAAAAACAGTAAGGTCAGCTAATTAAGCTATTGGGCCCATACCCCGAAAATGTTGGTTTAAATCCTTCCCGTACTAATCAACCCAATTACACTTCTCATTATCTACTTCACAATCTTCTCAGGACCAATAGTCACTATACTAAGCACCAACCTATTTCTTATGTGGATTGGACTTGAAATAAACCTACTAGCTATCATCCCAATAATAATAAAAAATACAAACCCACGATCAACAGAAGCAGCAACAAAATATTTTCTAACCCAAGCTACAGCCTCAATAATTTTCCTGTTATCAATTATCTTAAATTACAAACAACTAGGAATATGAACTTTACAACCACAAACAAATAACCATATCATTACATTAATATTCATTTCCCTAGCAATAAAAATAGGACTTGCACCATTCCACTCATGACTTCCAGAAGTAACCCAAGGAATCCCAATCCAAACCGGCATAATCCTCCTTACATGACAAAAAATAGCCCCAATGTCAATCTTATTTCAAACATACGAAATAACAAACCCCACAATTCTAATACTATCAGCCATCCTATCAGTATTAATTGGGGCATGAAATGGACTAAACCAAACACAAACACGAAAAATTATAGCCTACTCATCTATCAGCCATATAGGATGAATAATCGCCATCCTACCATTTAATCCACATCTTACCATATTAAACCTTCTAATTTATATCAGCCTAACACTACCAATATTTATAATTATAAAAATTAATTCATCCACCAATATTAACACTATATCACTTATATGAAACAAAACACCAATAATACTACCAACAATCTCTATAATCCTGCTATCCACAGGGGGACTGCCACCATTAACAGGATTCCTACCAAAATGAATTATTATTACTGAACTACTAAAAAACAACAATATTACTCTAGCTACACTAATAGCAATAATAGCCTTAATTAATTTATTCTTCTACACACGCTTAATCTACTCCACCACATTAACCGTATTCCCAACAAATAATAACTCAAAAATATTACTCCAACATACTAATCACAAAAACAATATTATTCTACCATCATTAGCAATTTTAAGCACCATAACCCTACCACTATCACCACTAATAATTACATAAAGAAGTTTAGGATAAAAAGTCCAAGAACCTTCAAAGTTCTAAGTAAATTAAAAAGATTTAACTTCTGAATAAGGATTGCAAGACTATATCTTACATCTAATGAATGCAAATCAATCGCTTTAATTAAGCTAAACCCTCATCTAGATTGATAGGAATTAAACCTATGAACTTTTAGTTAACAGCTAAACACCCTAAACTGGCTTCAATCTACTTCTCCCGCCTATCAGAAAGGGGGCGGGAGAAGCCTTAGTAGAGTAGTTTTCTACACCTTCGAATTTGCAATTCGACATGAATATCACCTTAAGGCCTGGTAAAAAGAAGGTTTCACCCTCTGTCTTTAGATTTACAGTCTAATGCCTTAACTCAGCCATTTTACCCATGTTCATTAATCGTTGATTATTTTCTACCAATCATAAAGACATCGGAACATTATATCTCCTATTTGGAGCCTGAGCAGGTATAGTGGGCACAGCCTTAAGCATCCTAATTCGAGCAGAATTGGGGCAGCCAGGAGCCTTGCTAGGCGATGATCAGATCTACAATGTAATCGTAACCGCCCATGCATTCGTTATAATCTTCTTTATAGTTATACCTATAATGATTGGGGGTTTCGGTAATTGATTAGTTCCCCTAATAATCGGAGCTCCAGACATAGCGTTCCCACGTATAAATAATATAAGCTTCTGACTCCTACCACCATCATTTCTTCTACTATTAGCCTCATCTATAGTAGAGGCAGGAGCCGGTACAGGCTGAACTGTGTATCCCCCTCTAGCTGGCAATCTAGCACATGCTGGAGCATCAGTAGACCTTACCATTTTTTCCCTACACTTAGCAGGAGTATCCTCAATTTTAGGGGCTATTAATTTTATTACAACTATTATCAATATAAAACCCCCAGCTATAACACAATACCAAACACCACTATTCGTTTGATCAGTCCTTATTACAGCCGTCCTGTTATTATTATCCCTTCCAGTCCTAGCTGCAGGGATTACTATACTATTAACTGACCGTAACCTAAATACAACTTTCTTCGACCCTGCTGGGGGAGGAGACCCAATTCTATATCAACATCTATTTTGATTCTTTGGCCACCCCGAAGTCTATATTCTTATTCTACCAGGATTTGGTATTATCTCTCATATTGTAACGTATTATTCAGGCAAAAAAGAACCATTTGGTTACATAGGCATAGTATGAGCTATAATATCTATTGGATTCCTAGGATTTATTGTATGAGCCCATCATATATTCACAGTAGGTTTAGACGTAGATACACGAGCCTATTTCACATCCGCTACTATAATTATTGCCATTCCAACTGGAGTAAAAGTATTCAGCTGATTAGCCACCCTTCATGGAGGAAACATTAAATGATCCCCAGCAATACTATGAGCTCTAGGGTTTATTTTCCTATTTACAGTAGGGGGTTTAACTGGAATTGTGTTATCAAACTCTTCCCTTGATATCGTACTTCATGACACATACTATGTTGTAGCCCACTTCCACTATGTACTTTCTATAGGAGCTGTTTTTGCCATCATAGCAGGTTTTGTTCATTGATTCCCTTTATTTACAGGCTACACTATTAATGATATATGAGCTAAAACTCATTTTGCCATTATATTTGTAGGAGTAAACCTAACCTTCTTCCCACAACACTTTCTAGGCCTATCTGGAATACCACGACGATATTCCGACTACCCAGATGCTTACACTACATGAAATACTGTATCTTCAATAGGATCATTTATCTCATTAACAGCTGTCCTAGTAATAATCTTCATAATCTGAGAAGCTTTCGCTTCTAAACGTGAAGTCCTATCAGTAGAATACTCATCAACAAACCTAGAATGATTACACGGCTGCCCACCACCATATCACACATTCGAAGAACCTACCTATGTAAAAGTAAAATAAGAAAGGAAGGATTCGAACCCCCTTAAACTGGTTTCAAGCCAATTCCATAACCTCTATGTCTTTCTCAATGAGATATTAGTAAAACAATTACATAACTTTGTCAAAGTTAAATTATAGAATAACATCTATATATCTTATATGGCTTATCCCTTTCAACTAGGCTTACAAGATGCCACATCACCTATTATAGAAGAATTAACAAACTTCCATGACCACACTCTAATAATTGTATTCCTAATTAGCTCCTTAGTACTATATATTATTACATTAATACTGACTACAAAATTAACTCATACAAGCACAATAGATGCCCAAGAAGTAGAAACAATCTGAACCATTCTCCCAGCCGTAATCTTAATCCTTATCGCACTCCCATCCCTCCGAATTCTTTACATAATAGATGAGATTAATAACCCTGTACTAACAGTAAAAACTATAGGCCATCAATGGTACTGAAGCTATGAGTATACAGACTATGAAGACCTATGTTTTGATTCATATATAGTACCAACAAATGACCTAAAACCAGGTGAATTACGCCTACTAGAAGTAGATAATCGAGTTGTACTACCAATAGAACTACCAATCCGTATACTAATTTCATCAGAAGATGTACTTCACTCATGAGCTGTTCCATCTCTGGGGTTAAAAACAGACGCTATCCCAGGTCGACTTAACCAAGCCACAATCTCATCAAATCGACCAGGATTATTCTACGGCCAATGTTCTGAAATCTGTGGGTCAAATCACAGTTTTATGCCTATTGTCCTTGAAATAGTACCACTAAAACACTTTGAAAATTGATCTACATCAATAATCTAACTTCACTATGAAGCTTAAAGCGTTAACCTTTTAAGTTAAAGTCAGAAAATAATATTTTCCATAGTGATTATGCCACAACTAGATACATCTACATGATTTATTACTATCCTATCCTCTACAATTACTCTATTTGTACTCATACAACTAAAAATCTCAACACTTAACTTCCCACTAAGCCCTTCAATTAAATCCACTAAATTAACAAAAACAGATAACCCATGAGAATCAAAATGAACGAAAATCTATTCGCCTCTTTCATTACTCCCACAATAATGGGTCTTCCAATTGTCGTATTTATCATTATACTCCCATCAATTATACTTTCTTCCTCTAAACGCCTAGTCACAAATCGCTACTTCTCATTCTTATATTGACTAGTAAAACTTATTACCAAACAAATAATACTTATTCACACCCCAAAAGGACGTACATGATCACTAATACTAGTCTCTCTAATAATATTCATCGGTTCTACAAACCTCTTAGGACTCTTACCACACACATTTACACCTACAACACAACTATCAATAAACCTTGGAATAGCTATTCCACTATGAGCAGGGGCTGTAATCCTGGGATTTCGCCACAAACTAAAATCTTCACTAGCCCATTTCTTACCACAAGGAACCCCTATTTCTCTAATTCCCATACTTATTATTATCGAAACAATTAGCCTATTTATCCAACCAATAGCCCTAGCAGTACGACTTACAGCTAATATCACAGCCGGACACCTACTCATTCACCTAATCGGAGGCGCAACACTAGTATTAATAAGCATTAGCCCACCCACTGCCTCTATTACCTTTATTATCCTAGCCCTCTTAACTATTCTAGAATTTGCCGTTGCCCTAATCCAAGCCTATGTTTTTACACTATTAGTGAGTTTATATTTACATGATAATACATAATGACCCACCAAACCCATGCCTACCACATAGTAAACCCAAGCCCATGACCACTTACAGGAGCATTTTCTGCTCTTCTCCTCACATCAGGCCTAGTAATATGATTTCATTACAACTCATATACCCTACTAACCCTTGGTCTATTAACAAATACACTTACCATATATCAATGATGGCGAGACGTAGTACGAGAAGGAACATACCAAGGCCACCATACACCAATTGTACAAAAAGGATTACGCTACGGAATAATCCTATTTATCGTATCAGAAGTCTTCTTTTTCGCAGGATTCTTCTGAGCCTTCTATCATTCTAGCCTTGCACCAACCCACGATCTAGGAGGCTGCTGACCCCCTACAGGAATCACCCCTCTAAATCCACTTGAAGTCCCCCTATTAAATACATCAGTATTACTAGCATCCGGAGTTTCTATTACATGAGCCCATCATAGCCTAATAGAAGGTAAACGCAATAACATAAACCAAGCTCTACTTATTACAATTATTCTTGGAGTATACTTTACAATTCTTCAAGCCATAGAATATTTCGAAACCCCATTTTCTATTTCAGATGGGGTCTATGGATCTACATTCTTTATAGCAACCGGATTCCACGGACTACATGTAATTATCGGATCTACATTCCTAATAGTATGTTTACTACGACAACTTAAATATCACTTTACATCCAAACATCATTTTGGCTTCGAAGCAGCAGCATGATACTGACACTTCGTAGACGTAGTATGACTTTTCCTATATGTATCTATCTATTGATGAGGATCTTACTTTCTTAGTATAATTAGTACAACTGACTTCCAATCAGTTAGATCTAGATACAACCTAGAAGATAGTAATAAATATACTTATAGTCCTATCAGTAAACATCATCTTATCCTCATGCTTAATTATAATTGCCTTCTGACTACCCCAACTTAACCTATATACAGAAAAAGCAAACCCCTATGAATGTGGATTTGACCCTATAAGCTCAGCTCGTCTCCCTTTCTCAATAAAATTTTTTCTAGTAGCAATTACCTTCCTACTATTTGACTTAGAAATTGCACTGCTCCTTCCACTACCATGAGCCATTCAAATGCATAACATTAACACAATAATACTAACAGCTTTCATCCTAGTCTCTGTCTTAGCCCTAGGTCTAGCCTACGAATGAACACAAAAGGGGCTAGAATGGACTGAATAAACTGGTAATTAGTTTAATCAAAACAAATGATTTCGACTCATTAAATTATAACACATGTTATAATTACCAAAAATGTCATCTGTAACCTTCAATATTATACTAGCATACATTTTCTCATTTCTAGGCACTCTTATATTCCGCTCACACCTCATATCAACATTATTATGCTTAGAGGGAATAATATTATCACTATTCATTATAACTACAATCACCTCACTTAACTCTCACTCAATAATAATATATCCTATCCCTATCGTAATCCTAGTATTCGCCGCATGTGAAGCAGCTATTGGCCTGGCTCTACTAGCAAAAGTATCAAACTCTTACGGGACAGACTATGTACAAAACCTAAATCTACTACAATGCTAAAAATTATCCTTCCCTCTATCATATTATTACCACTAACCTGACTATCAAATAATAAGAATATATGAGTCAATGTAACCTCTTATAGTTTTATAATCAGCTTACTCTCAGCTATATTATTATGACAAAACGACATAGATACACTAAACTTCTCATTATTATTCTCAACCGACTCACTATCATCCCCCCTCATCATCTTAACCACATGACTCCTTCCACTAATATTACTTGCTAGCCAAAATCATATAAAAAAAGAAACAGAACAAAACAAAAAAACCTATGTTTCAATACTAGTAACCCTACAAATCCTCCTAATTATAACATTCTCTGCAAATGAATTAATTATATTTTATATTCTATTTGAAGCAACCCTAATTCCTACCCTCATTATTATTACTCGATGAGGTAACCAAACAGAACGATTAAACGCAGGACTTTACTTTTTATTCTATACTCTAATTGGATCTATCCCACTATTAATTGCCCTTATCTATATTCAAAACTTAACAGGAACATTAAACTTTTTACTATTCCCTCTTACCTTTTCACCATTTAACCAAACATGATCTAACAATATTTTATGATTAGCATGTATGATAGCATTCCTAATTAAAATACCAATATATGGGGTACACCTATGACTTCCCAAAGCACATGTTGAAGCCCCTATCGCAGGATCAATAATCTTAGCAGCTATCTTACTAAAACTAGGAGGATATGGAATAATACGAATTTCCATAATTATAGACCCAATAACCAAAACCATAGCCTACCCATTCATTCTTTTATCCTTATGAGGTATAATTATAACAAGTTCCATTTGTCTACGACAAACAGACCTAAAATCCCTAATCGCTTACTCTTCAGTTAGCCATATAGCATTAGTAATTGCAGCTATTATAATCCAAACACCATGAAGTTTTATAGGAGCTACAACACTAATAATTGCCCATGGTCTAACATCATCTTTACTATTCTGTCTAGCAAATACTAACTATGAACGTATCCACAGCCGAACCATAATTATAACCCGAGGATTACAAACCATTTTCCCACTTATAGCTACCTGATGAATTATAGCAAGCCTAGCAAACCTAGCCATCCCACCATCAATTAATCTTATTGGAGAATTATTAATCACAATCTCCCTATTCTCCTGATCTAATCCATCAATTCTACTACTAGGAGGTAATATCCTAATTACATCACTCTACTCAATATACATAATTATCACAACCCAACGAGGTAAACTTACAAACCACATAATAAACCTCCAACCATCCCATACACGTGAACTAACACTAATAGTACTTCATATTATACCCCTAATTCTACTAACTATCAACCCTAAACTAATTATAGGGCCAACAATATGTAAATATAGTTTATATAAAACCCCAGACTGTGAATCTGGAAATAGGAAATTAAACTCCTTATTTACCAAGAAAGAATGCAAGAACTGCTAATTCATGCTACCATGTATAAACACATGGCTTTCTTACTTTTATAGGATAGTAGTAATCCATTGGCCTTAGGAGCCAAAAACTTGGTGCAACTCCAAATAAAAGTAATAAATTCTATCACATCCTCAATCCTTCTAATCTTCTTTATACTTATATCCCCTATCATATTATCATTAACCAAGTATATCAAATTAATTGATTTCCCCAACTACGTAACCTTATCAATTAAATACGCCTTCCTATTAAGCCTCGTACCACTAACCATACTATTCTCATCTAACACTGAACTACTAATTACCAACTGACATTGAATCACAATTAACACCATAAACCTATCCATCAGCCTAAAATTTGACTTTTTCTGCATCATTTTCCTAACAGTAGCCTTATTTGTAACATGATCAATCATAGAATTTTCATCATGATATATACATTCAGACCCTCACCTAAGCCGATTTATCAAATATTTACTTCTATTCCTTATCACCATAATCATTCTAACATCCGCCAACAACCTATTTCAACTATTCATCGGATGAGAAGGAGTAGGAATCATATCATTCCTCCTAATTGGTTGATGGTACGGCCGAACCGATGCAAATACTGCAGCCCTACAAGCCATTCTATACAACCGCATCGGAGACATTGGATTTATTCTAGCAATAACTTGATTCTGCTTACACTCCAACTCATGAGAACTACAACAAATCTTCATAACAAACAACTCAACAAACATTATTCCCCTCATAGGATTACTAATTGCAGCCACAGGAAAATCAGCACAATTTGGACTACACCCATGACTACCATCAGCTATAGAAGGACCTACCCCAGTATCAGCTCTATTACACTCCAGCACCATAGTAGTAGCAGGAATTTTCCTAATAGTACGATTTCACCCAATTACATCAGAAAATAACCTTATCTTAACCATAATACTATGTTTAGGGTCAATTACAACACTATTTACAGCCATCTGCGCACTAACACAAAACGACATTAAAAAAATCGTAGCATTTTCTACATCAAGCCAACTAGGATTGATGATAGTAACATTAGGAATTAACCAACCCTATTTAGCTTTCCTACATATCTGTACCCACGCATTCTTCAAAGCAATACTATTTATATGCTCAGGATCCATCATTCACAGCCTGAACGACGAACAAGATATCCGAAAAATAGGTAATCTATTAAAACCACTACCATTTACATCATCATGCCTAATAATCGGCAGCTTAGCCCTCACAGGAATACCCTTCCTCACAGGCTTCTATTCAAAAGACCTAATCATCGAAGCCGCAAACACGTGCTATACCAACGCCTGAGCCCTATTAATTACACTGATTGCCACCTCTCTAACAGCCGTATACAGTATACGAATTATTTATTTCGTCTCAATAACTAAACCACGATTCCCATCAACAATCACCATCAACGAAAATAACCCAAAATTAATAAATCCTATTAAACGCCTAGCACTAGGAAGTATCATAGCAGGTTTCTTTATTTCACATAATATCCCACCTACTACTATTCAAATCATAACCATACCCTGGTATCTAAAAACCACAGCTATGATCGTAACAATTACAGGATTTATAATCGCATTAGAACTTAACAATTTAACCCTAAATCTGACATTAAACAAACCAACTCCAATCTCATCATTTTCCACATCACTCGGGTATTTCCCACTAATCATACACCGACTTCTACCACTAAAAATTCTATCAAAAAGCTTTAACACATCTCTACGTCTACTAGATCTAACTTGACTAGAAAAATCTATCCCTAAAACCACCTCAATCCTACACACAATTACATCCAAAAACCTAAGCAATCAAAAAGGCCTAATCAAACTATACTTCATATCATTCCTCATCACACTTCTATCAATACCTATCCTATTAATTACTTAATTTATACGAACTACCTCAATAATAATCAACACACCCATCAATAAAGTCCACCCAGACACCACCATTAACCATGCAGAACAACTATACAAAGCAGCTACCCCAGCACCACCCTCTCCTATCAATCCTAACTCATCACTATCATAAACTACTCAACCACCCATATCAGTACCATATACTACTACTGAATCCCCTAAATTATAATTATTAGAAGCATAAACCACACCAACCTCTATAAAGATACTCATAATTAAAACACCAAATACTAATCAACTTGATATTCAAGTCTCAGGAAATTCTTCTGTAGCCATAGCAGTCGTATACCCAAACACAACTAGCATCCCTCCTAAATAAATTAAAAACACTATAACACCTAAAAATGATCCACCAAACCCTAACACCGCTAAACAACCTGAACAACCACTAATAATTAAACATAATCCCCCATAAATAGGTGAAGGTTTTAACGATACACCTAAACACCCTAACGCAATAAATGAACTTAAAATATAAATATACTCTGTCATAATTCCTACATAGACTCTAACTATGACTAATGACATGAAAAATCATCGTTGTAATTCAACTATAGAAACATCTAATGACAAATATCCGAAAAAAACACCCACTACTCAAAATCATTAACGATTCATTCATTGATCTTCCAACTCCATCTAATATTTCATCTTGATGAAACTTCGGATCCTTACTCGGCATCTGCCTAATAATCCAAATCCTAACAGGACTATTTCTAGCAATACATTACACATCAGATACAACTACAGCATTCTCATCAGTAACGCATATCTGCCGAGATGTAAATTACGGCTGATTAATCCGATACATACATGCAAACGGAGCTTCCATATTCTTTATTTGCCTATTCCTTCATGTAGGGCGAGGAATATACTACGGCTCATATACATTCACAGAAACATGAAACATCGGAATTGTACTTCTATTTGCCGTAATAGCAACAGCATTCATAGGCTACGTACTCCCATGAGGACAAATATCCTTCTGAGGAGCCACAGTAATTACCAACCTCCTATCAGCCATCCCATACATCGGAACAACCTTAGTAGAATGAATCTGAGGGGGATTCTCAGTAGACAAAGCTACCCTTACCCGATTCTTCGCATTCCACTTCATCCTACCATTCATCATTACAGCTCTTGCAGTAGTCCACCTACTATTTTTACACGAAACAGGATCCAATAACCCATCAGGCCTTAACTCAGACGCAGATAAAATCCCATTTCATCCTTACTACACCATTAAAGACATTCTAGGAGTACTCCTGCTATTAACAGTTCTAATAATTTTAGTTTTATTTTTCCCAGATATTCTCGGAGACCCCGATAACTACACTCCTGCAAATCCACTTAATACTCCCGCACACATTAAACCAGAATGATATTTCCTGTTTGCCTACGCTATCCTACGTTCCATCCCTAACAAACTAGGAGGAGTCCTAGCTCTAGTCCTATCCATTCTAATCCTAGCCCTACTACCACTTCTCCAAACCTCTAAACAACGAGGACTTACATTCCGACCTATTACCCAAATTTTATTCTGAATCCTAGTGGCCAATCTATTTATTCTCACATGAATCGGAGGACAACCTGTTGAACACCCATTCGTTATAATCGGACAATTAGCCTCCATCAGCTATTTCACCATTATCATTATCCTAATACCTATCGCAGGCATAATCGAAAACAACATACTAAAATTCACCCATTGCTCTGATAGTATAATCTATTACTTTGGTCTTGTAAACCAAGAATGAAGAAAAAAATCTTCTTAGAGCATCAAGAAGGAAGGACTAACCCCCACCATCAACACCCAAAGCTGATATTCTCTATAAACTACTTCTTGTACATAAAATTATCTAGTACATTAGTACATTTATGTATATTGTGCATTAAATTATTTACCCCTAGCATATAAGCATGTAATATTAATCAATGAATAAACACATAAAACTAAAATTCAATACAAATTATATAAAACATGGATATTAATCAAGAAAATATTAATAATGTAAAAAGCACATACATGCGTTATCTTACATACACCATATAGTCATAATCCTGCTTATCCAAATGTCTATCCCTCTCCTCATCTGGTTTATTAATCTACCATCCTCCGTGAAACCAACAACCCGCCCACCTCTACACCTCTTCTCGCTCCGGGCCCATAACACTTGGGGGTAACTAAACTGAAACTTTATCAGGCATCTGGTTCTTACTTCAGGGCCATTAAATGTTTTATTGTCCATACGTTCCCCTTAAATAAGACATCTCGATGGTACGGGTCTAATCAGCCCATGATCAACATAACTGTAATCTCGCACATTTGGTATCTTTTATTTTTCGGGATGCTGTGACTCACCATAGCCGTCAAGGCATGAAGGCCACCTTATCATGTAGCTGGACTTTTCAATTCAATATTACCGATCCACATAATTTTTATATCAACAGTAAGTTAATGCTTGTTAGACATATTATTTAATCGTACTAAATATTCTTATCAAACCCCCCCCTCCCCCCACCTAAATCCTTCATTCCTTGACAAACCCCAAAAGCAAGAAATACGATTTAAGCTCCTCACCATTCTAGTAATTTATCAAACAAGACTCTAAATTTAGTATTAGAAAAATTTTTACACATCACCCCCTCATATGCTTATAACTTATACACCCAACATCTCCTAAATATAGCCACATCAACATAAGCTTATGTAGCTTATAAATAAAGCAAAGSWAAAACAAAAAAAAACAACTGTACTATACCATATCCATCATTAGCCATTCTTACTACATGCAATTTACGTTTTTCCTTATCTTTT